AGCCAAATAAGGCTTAGCTGATCGTATTACCACAGAGTCAACTTGAACAATTAGAACTTGACCCGATTTTAAATGCGGTCCTTTTTTGGCTATACATACATTTTCACAAATAAACTGCCCAAGACTAACGATTGTAGATGTCTCTTCACAATAATTGGAATGGAGAAAATACCAATTCAAATTGAATGCATTCAAAATGATGTTACTGCATGAATAGGGATTATAAATTTTACCTTTTTCATCCAGTAAATAATATTTAAGTATTTGAAAAATCTGTTTTAAATTGTCAAGTTGCAAATAGTTAGTTACCAAGATCTGATTATGGGTTATTAAATGGGAAAATAAATCAAAATTATAAATTGGAAGGCCTGTTCCTAAGGGGCCCAACGAATTCCTAATTGGATTTAGGGGGTCCTTTTTGATTGATTCTTTTATCACATTGGGAGATTTTACATCGTTGAATGGGCCTATTCGAGAACAATTGGATGATGACAAAATTATCAAAGATTGAGATTCCTTATTTCGATTCAACAAGGTATGAATAGTTCCTTGATTTGGATTAAGGGATTCTTGAATCCTTGCCTTGGAATAGGAATAAATGGAAGAAAACGGATTGACATTAGCGCGGTCTGATCCATTCTCAGAGATCAATCCGGAACCCGACAGATCGTTCCTTTTTCCGGTATACGAAATAGGTGACTTCGCTAAGTCGATTCTTAGAAAATCTCTAATTAAACCATTTGTCCTTATTTCAACAAAGGAAGCACAGGCCTTTTCGATCGAAGAACTTTTTTTGTCTTGGTCCCAATTCAACACTAAACAAGTCCGAACTAATTGAATACTTGTGTCCCAAATTTCAAGAATTGGGTCATAATAAAGGATATAATTGACAACTCGAAGTTGTAGATTATCACTTTCCTGCAAGAGATCCGGCGGGAAAAGTCTTCCTAAATTTATACCATCCGTTTTTTTATATGGGACTACAGGTTGAACCAAAACAAAATACTTTTTTTCATACCTGGAAAGTTTCATTCGTTGGGTATAGAGCCAATTTTTCAATTTTTTGTATTCTTTGGAATTTTGTTTTCCCCCTCCTGGTGGTATCAATCGGAATGCCTTATTTGTCTTTCCAGGAAAATGGATATCTCCAGAAAAAATTATCAGTTTCATTTTTTCTGCTTTTTTCTTCACTCGGACCAATCCGCCTACCCGACTTCTTCTATTTAAAGTGATTTGTGTATCTACCCCAATAATACTATTGTGCCGTACCATTATGGAAGAAGATTCGTCCAAAATGTGGACTTCCACGGGAATAAAAAAAAATGGATTTACTTCCATTTGGTATTTTGGCCAAAATACCTTGACTCCTCGATACTCAATCAAATCCTCTTCGTTGATGATTGAATTCAGTTCTCTAGTCTCATATTTAGGTTCTCTAGTCTGATATTTAGTAAGTCCCGAGCTCTTTCTTATATATCGAGGATCATCGAAATAAGCAAGAATACTATTTATACGGAGAATACCATTTCTGGGGATTTCAATTGAGATACCTGAAGAAGGTATTAGTTGGTTCTCGCCTTCTTGAATCGATTCGAGTGGGATGATGAATCTATTTCTTCGCCTCTTTGCCAATAAATAAGAATTCCCGTCGAGAATGTCCGGATATCTGAGATTACACCGACCAGTACATGTGATTCGATTAAGTTCTGAATAATCAGGAATGCTATCTCCTTTTTTATTTTTACCAGAAAAATACGAACTAAAAAATTTGTGTCTCACTTGATTATTAGTTACTGAGGGGTTAGAAATATATCTTCGCTTGACAGAAAGAGAATAAGCGTTCATTTGATCTTGATCCTTGTGGATCGAACAGGGGCCTAGACTGGATCTCCAGGGCTCCCCTAATAATATCCATAAATGACTTGTTTTTGGTAAGAGATGTATATTACCATATGTAAATTCAGGTGCATGGTACACATCAGTATTCCAGTGCATTTCGCCCTCTGAGTCAGAATAAATATGTTTTCGAACCTTCTCTTTCAAATTCAAAGTGGATGTTCTCGCGCGAATCTCAGCAATCACTTGTTCTGATTCTACATATTGATCGTTTTGAACTAAAAGAAAACTTTTGGGCGGAATATACACATTGTGTATAATATCTTCACTCTCAATAGTTACATACAAGTCTCTAGAACATATAAAAGCAGGATGTCCATGACGTGTACGTGTCGGATGAACCAAATCCTCATTGAATTTTATTTTTCCATTAGAAGGGGCTCGCACATGTTCTGCAGTACCCCCTGTGAATACTCCGCCGGTATGAAAAGTTCTTAATGTTAATTGAGTGCCCGGTTCTCCAATAGATTGACCTGCAATAATACCTACAGCTTCTCCCAATTGGACCAGGTCGTCATGAGCTGGACTCCGGCCATAACATAATTGACAAATCCAAGATGTGCTCCTACAAGTAAAGGGGGTTCGAATAGAGATTGGTTGTGCTCTAAAAGTTATGAATCTATTGACAAGTCCAACCCCAATATCTTGATTTCTAGTAGCAATGCATCGCGAACCTATATATATATCATCTGCTAATACACGCCCTATTAATGTTTGGATAAAAATCCTGTCCGCCATCATCCCATTTCGAGGACTTACAGAAATACCTCGAACGGTGCCACAATCTGTTCGACGTACAACAATGTGTTGAACTACTTCAACAAGTCTGCGCGTGAGATATCCTGCATCTGATGTTCGGATAGCGGTATCCACAACTCCTTTACGGGCTCCGTAACAAGAAATAATATATTCTGTTAAAGAGAGTCCTTCGCGTAAATTGCTTTGAATGGGTAAATCAATCATTTGCCCTTGGGGATCCGACATTAATCCTCTCATACCTACTAATTGATGTACCTGAGATGCATTTCCTCTGGCTCCCGAAAAAGACATTATATGGACTGGATTAAAAGGATCGGTCATCCGAAAATTAGGAGTCATTTCTTGTCGCAAATATTCACTTGTGGCATACCATATCTCGATCGATTGACGTAATTTTTCTACCGCGTGTACATTCCCATAATGATGGTGTTTTTCCAAAATAAAACTTTGTTGTTCAGCGTCTTGAACTAGCCATCTTTTAGAAGGTATTGTTAAAAGATCATCAATTCCTAATGAAATGGATGCGGCGGTAGCTTCTCGGAAACCCAGAGTCTTTACTTCATCCAGGATATGTGATGTATATCCTATTCCATAGTGATCAATAAATCGACTAATAAGTCGTTTCATGGCAGTTCCGTCTATCATTTTATTGTAAAAGACATGAGTGGCCCGTTGTGCCATCAGTACCTCCATAATTGCGCTGAGTAGAATTTGACAATGGGTTTGAGTCAGTGATTGGGTTTGAGTCAGTGATTGGAAAACTTCCTTTTCTAGATCTTCATTTGCGTAGAAACTCCGCAATTATAGTCCTAGTTAAACCGGCGAGACTCGCATTCCCGCTGGTAGCATAGAATTACAAAAGCCCTGCCAAAACCCCTGTACGGCTTCGTCTATTCCTCGATAAAGAGAAATATGACCAAGAGTGGTTCGAATATATATATAAAGAATTTCTTTTTTTATACTTCTTACTATTAGATAGTGTCCATAAATCTCATAATAGGTCCCCAAAGATTCATAGTGAATTTCGATGGGAGCTCCTCTTGCAGCAATAACGCGTTGATCTAGTCGCCACCGGAACCACAAAGGACTACCTAAATTGATTCGTTTTTGCCAATAAGCTCCAATTACATCATAGGTATTACAAAAAAAGGGTTCTTTTTTTTTTGTATACTTATAGTTATTATCTTCATTTTGATAGTTTCTACGATTACATGGATTATACCTATTTACACAAATACCCCGACGATTTCCACTCGTTAAGACATAGAGTCCACTAAGCATATCTTGAGTTGGTGCGGAAATGGGATCTCCAATAGTTGGAGACAAAAGATTCATATTAGAAAACATAAGTAAACGTGCCTCTGATCGAGCCTCCGCAGATAAAGGCACATGAACAGCCATTTGATCCCCGTCAAAGTCTGCATTGAAGCCCTTACAAACTAATGGATGTAAACAAATAGCACGCCCTTCCACTAAAACGGGGAGGAATGCCTGTATGCCTAATCTATGCAGAGTAGGTGCTCTATTCAGCAATACAGGATGGTCATCCAGAATTCTATGAAGTATTTCCCATACAATCGGTTTTTTTTTCCGAATTTGACTCTTAGCAACTCCTATGTTCGAAGCAAGATGTTTTCTAATTAGGTCACGAATTACAAATGCCTGGAAAAGTTCTATTGCTATTTCGCGAGGCAATCCACATCGATGTAATGCAAGTGAAGGGCCCACGACAATCACTGACCGCCCTGAATAATCGACCCGTTTACCAAGCAGAGTCTCGCGAACTCTTCCTTCTTTGCCTTCAATTACATCTGAAAGCGACTTGTAAACTCTATTATGATCATCCCTCATTGGTTGTCCGCAGATTCCATTATCAAGAAGTGCATCCACAGCTTCTTGTAACAATTTTTCCTGAGATATTATTAATTCTTCTGGCGTAGCTATACTTGTTGTTAATAGATCTGTAAGAGTATTATTCCGATAGATAATTCTTCTATAGATTTCATTAATATCCGAGGTCACTAGTTTATCCTCATCTATATGATAGATTGGTCTCAACTCAGGAGGAAGAACTGGTAATAGACACAAAACCATCCATTTTGGTTCTATATTTGTTCGAATAAAATGCTTAGCCAATTCCATGCGTCTAAGCAAAAAATCTTTTCTTCTTCCAACTTTTCGATCTTCCCATTCATTCCCTGTGGGTTCCTCTTCCTCCAATTCTTTCCATTCTACCAATGAATAATCTATAATAATTCGTAAATCTAGATTGGCTAATTGTTGTCTGATAGAACCTCCCCCGGTAGACATCTCTCGATTTCGAAATGTATCGAAGCTCCGGGTAG